TAGGATATATGAAATTCCAATGACCGTTGGATATGATTCGATCAGGTCCTGAATAATCAAGAACCCCCCCCTTTTTACCGTAAGGATTCGAACTAAACAATTTGTGTCTCACTTGATCATTAGTCACGGAGAGGTCAGAAATAGATCTCCGTTCAACAGAATGAACATTCATTTGATCTTGATCCTTGTGGAGCGAAAAAGGCACTATACTGGATCTGCACAGAGCTCCTGATAATATCCATAAATGACTTGTTTTGGGTAAGAGATGAACATTACCATATTTATATTCAGGTGCATGGTACACATCGGTACTCCAGTGCATTTCTCCCTCTGAGTCAGAATAAATATGTTTTCGAACTTTCTCTTTAACTTTATTAAAATTGAAAGTGGATGTTCCAGCGCGAATCTCAGCAATCACTTGTTCTGATTCTACATATTGATCGTTTTGAACTAAAAGAAAACTTTTGGGTGGAATATTCACATTATGTAGAATATCGTGACTCTCAATAGTTACATACAGGTCTATATAACATAGAAAAGCAGGATGCCCATGACGTGTACGTGTGGGATGAACCAAATCCTCATTGAATTTGATTTTTCCCTTAAAAGGAGCTCGTACATGTTCTGCAGTACCACCTGTGAATACTCCACCGGTATGAAAAGTTCTTAATGTTAGTTGAGTCCCCGGTTCGCCGATTGATTGACCCGCAATAATACCTACTGCTTCTCCTAATTCGACCAGGTCGCCATGAGTGGGACTCTGACCATAACATAATCGACAGATCCAAGATATACTCCTGCAAAGAAAGGGGGTTCGAATATATATTGGTTGTGTTCGAAAGGTTATGAATCGAGTGACAAGTCCAACCCCAATATCTTTATTTTGAGCGGCAATGCAACGTGGGCCCATATATATATTGTATGCTAATACACGACCAATTAGTGTTTGGACCCAAATTCTTTCCGTCATCCCATTTCTAGGACTCACGGAAATGCCTCGGGTAGTGCCACAATCTGTTCTACGTACAACAATGTGTTGAACTACTTCAACAAGTCTACGCGTGAGGTATCCAGCATCTGATGTTCGTACAGCAGTATCCACAACTCCTTTGCGGGCTCCGTAGCAGGAAATGATATATTCCGTTAAAGAAAGTCCTTCGCGTAAATTGCTTTGAATCGGTAAATCAATCATTTGTCCTTGGGGATCCGACATTAATCCTCTCATACCTACTAATTGGTGTACCTGAGATGCATTTCCTCTAGCTCCCGAAAAGGACATTATATGGACTGAATTAGAAGGATCAGTCATCCTAAAATTAGGATGCATTTCTTGTCTCAAATATTCACTTGTAGCATACCATATCTCAATGGATTGGCGTAATTTTTCTACTGTGTGTACATTCCCATAATGATGGTGCTTTTCTAAAATGAAACTTTGTTGTTCAGCATCTTGGACTAGCCACCCCTTAGAAGGTACTGTTAAAAGATCATCAATTCCTAATGAAATGGATGTAGCAGTGGCTTGCTGGAAACCCAGAGTCTTTACTTGATCCAGGGTGTGCGATGTATATGCCATTCCGAAGTGATCTATTAATCTGCTAATAAGTCGTTTCATGGCAGACCCATCTATCGCTTTATTGTAAAAGAACAGATCAGCCCATTCTGCCATAAGTACTTCTCTATTCCGCTGAGTAGGATTCGCCAATGGGTTTGAGTCAGTGATTCGAAGACCTCCTTTACTGGATCTCGATTCATGTAGAAATTAAGGAATTATGATTCCAGTTGAACCGGAGAGATCCAAATTCCCGCGGTATTACATAATTCCTTAGCTTAGGTACCGTATGAGTAGGCCTGGCAAAACCCCTGTATGGCTTCTTCTATTTCTCGAGAAAAAGAAATATGACCAACAGTGGTTCGGGTGTATATACAAAGGGTTTGTTTTTTTATACGTCTTACTATTAGATAGTGCCCATAAATTTCATGATAGGTACCCAAAGATTCATATTGAACTTCGACAGGAACTTCTCTTGAGGCAATGACACGTTGATCTAGTCGCCACCGAAGCCACAAAGGACTATCTAAATTGATTCGTTTCTGCTGATAAACTATAAGTACATCATAGGAACTACAAAAATAGGGCTCTTTCTCTTTCGTAGTATATTTATACTTATAATCATTAACTGTTTCATTTTGATAGTTTATGCGATTCCATGGATTATACCTATTTGCACAAATACCTCGACGATTCCCGATCGTTAATACATAGAGTCCAATAAGCATATCTTGGGTTGGTACCGAAATGGGATCTCCAATAGCCGGAGAAAAGAGATTCATATGAGAAAACATAAGTAAACGAGCCTCCGCTTGCGCTTCCAAAGATAAAGGTACATGAACAGCCATTTGATCCCCATCAAAGTCTGCATTGAATCCTTTACGAACTAATGGATGTAAACAAATAGCACGTCCACCCCCTAAAATGGGCTGGAACGCCTGTATGCCT